AATGATCTAATTAGAGGAATAATTGGAACTATTATATCAAGCTTTTTGATAACAATTTCGATTAGAAATGTATTTTGCAGCATTTGACTCCGTACCACTGAACGATTTAGCCGCACATTCGAAAAATAGCCTAAAAAGTGAAATGAATGTTCGGATAATTGGTTTATATGGATCGTTCCTGGTTGAGACCAAACATCAAAAAAACATTGCCATAAATGGATAAAATAGTGTTTCCATTTATTCATCAAAAGAGGCGCATTCCTTGAAGCCAGAATGGCTTTTCCTTGATATCTAACATAATGAATGAAAGGATCCTTGAATAAAGTTAAGGTAGGTGAATAATCCTTAGCAAAAACATCTACAAGATGTTCTCTTTTTGCATAAAAAAAAATTCGCTCAAAAAAAACGCTAAAAGATTTTAATCGTAAATGAGAGGATTTGTTACGCAGAAAAAGGAAGATAGATTCATATTCACATACATAAAAATTATAGAGGAACAAGAATAATCTTGGATTACTTTTTGAAAAAGTAGAAATCGATTTTTTTGGAGTAATAAGACTATTCCAATTACAAAAATTATAAAGAAACAATCGTAATAAATGAAAAAAAGGGGCATCTTTCACCCAGTATCGAAGGATTTGAACTAAGATTTCCAAATGGATAGGATAGGGTATTCGTATATCTGACACATAATTTAAATATGTAAATTTATCCTCCAAAAAGGGAAAAATGGAATGAATTGATCGCAAATTATTATAAGATTTTACGATTTCTGCCTCCTCTAAGGAAGAGCTAAATTGTAGGAAAAATGGAATTTCCACTACGACGGCAAAACCGTCTGATATTAGTTGAGAATAAATATTCTTATTATACCCCGAAAATGGATTTTTGTTAGAATCATTAGCAGAAATGATCAAATGATTCTGCTGATACATTCGAGTAATTAAACGTTTTACAATTAGTAAACTAAATTTATTGTCATAACCTACATTTTCCACAAAAATGGATCTATTCAAATTATGACTATAAGCAATTCCATAAATATACTCCCGAAAAATAAGTGGGTATAGGAAGTCCTGCTGGCGAGATCTATCTCGTTCTAAATATACTTGATATTCCTTCATTTTAGAAATTATATTTGGTCAAAGGATCATAGATTCATTGGATTATCAAATGATACATAGTGCGATACAGTCAAAACAGGTTATCTATTCTAATTCAAATAAAAAACGAATATGAATAGATACCTAGAAAACAAGTCAAACCCATCAATGGACTATCTCTCCTCGCTTAATTGTTCTAGGACAACAAGCTAGTTAGAAATCCTTTATTTTTTTGCCGAATCGCTCTTTTGATTTTGGAAAAAAATCTCTTTATCAATATACTCCTTCTTCTACACATTTCTCGCTACCCCATAACATAATGAAGAATAGCTAATAGTTAGGACTTATAACAAAAATCCATAATCCATTCGTGGGAAAAACTTTTTCCACAGCAAGCACTAATCTCTTTTTAACGTAAAATTAGATGGATTAATCATTCAAATTAAAAATGAAAGCTCGTTGCTTTTTGTTTCCCTATAATTGGAACAGCCAAGTTCTATCCCTTTATTAATTCAACCCAACGGAATTCATTTGTTCCGAGCCAAGAATTCAAACAAAAATTTGGACCGGGTCCAATATGAATGAAATTTTTTTTGAATTCGCCATTGATACGACATGCTGCTTTTTCCATTCATTCCTTTCTGGATCAGTCGTGGTCTTACAAACCCTACCGATGGTATGGATGAACCAATTAGTTCATAGAAATGTGTAAAAAATGGAGTCGCACTTAAAAGCCGAGTACTCTACCATTGAGTTAGCAACCCTAAAAAATGTGTATATCCAATCGCAATAAATAAAAAAAAAAGAAAATCAAAAATGATAGACTACTTCCTTGTCTGCTACTAGGTTATATATTCTTTTATACATTATTTTATTTAATATTTCTATTTACCTTTGAATCAAAAAAGAACTTCTTGTTTGTCTATATCAAAGAAAATCCAACGAATCCACCATTTGATGAAGTCAAAAAAACCTATGTAAGATGAATAAATCGATTCATTTATTCACGATCGGATTATATTTGTTTGATACACTGTTGTCAATATTAGTGTTGAAAAAAGAATACAATCGAGAAAACAAATTCAAAAAAATATGAATTTTCGAATTTTTAAATATTCGAAATTTATTTTTTTAATTTATTATTATTAATTTTTATTTTTTGAATTCTTAGATTTAATTCATTATTATATCCAATTATTATATTATGTTATTTATGTTATTTATAATATGTTATTTATATGAATTTGAAATAGAAATTCTATTATATTCCAAATCAAAAAAATTATAGAAATATGAAATAAATCAAAAAATATGAATTAAATCGTATCTCTCCTGTTGTGTGAAATTCACATCGAAAAACGAAATAGTTGTTCTCTCTTATGAACGGAAGAACTTTT